GGAGTTAGTCAATGATGCTCGAGCATGTACTTGTTTTGAGTGCCTACTTATTTTCTATCGGTATCTATGGATTGATCACGAGCCGAAATATGGTTAGAGCCCTTATGTGTCTTGAACTTATACTGAATGCGGTTAATATAAATTTCGTAACATTTTCTGATTTTTTTGATAGTCGGCAATTAAAAGGAAATGTTTTCTCAATTTTTGTTATAGCTATTGCCGCCGCTGAAGCAGCTATTGGACCGGCTATTGTTTCGTCAATTTATCGTAACAGAAAATCAACTCGTATCAATCAATCGAATTTGTTGAATAAGTAGTATTGTATTAATCATTGAAATTTTAATATTCATAAATTCTAATTAAATGACCATACATTAAATCTAATCCATGTTTTCGAAAATGTAAGAAATCAAAGTATCTTGGCTCTATCGCATGAGTCGATCCAGAAGTAGATTGTTTCCAAATTTCTGGTAAATTATTGATTCATCTGGTGTCTAAATATATGAGTCATTTACAAGTTTACTAGATCGAAAATTTCTGACGTTCAAAAATTTATAGATTCAATGTCACATTCAGTAAAGATTTATGATACGTGTATAGGGTGTACTCAATGTGTGCGAGCCTGCCCAACCGATGTATTAGAAATGATACCTTGGGACGGATGTAAAGCTAAGCAAATCGCTTCTGCTCCAAGAACAGAGGACTGTGTTGGTTGTAAGAGATGTGAATCCGCCTGCCCAACGGATTTCTTGAGTGTTCGCGTTTATTTATGGCATGAAACAACTCGAAGTATGGGTCTAGCTTATTAATACGTTCCAGAAAACCCTACTCGAATACATTTGATTTTTTTACCCTTACCGACAAAAACCCGCGCTCAAAATATATTTATTTCGAGCACGGGTTTTTCTGGTCCAAGTTTATTTTGTTTTTACCATGAATAATTTTCCTTGGTTAACGCTAATTGTAGTTTTGCCAATATCCGCGGGTTCCTTAATTTTTTTTCTTCCTCATAGAGGAAATAAGGTAATAAGGTGGTATACTATATGTATATGTATACTTGAACTCCTTCTAACAACCTATGCATTCGGTTATCGTTTCCAATTGGATGATCCGTTAATGCAACTAACGGAGAATTATAAATGGATCAATTTTTTTGATTTTTACTGGAGGTTGGGAATAGATGGAATTTCTATAGGACCCATTTTACTGACAGGATTTATCACAACTTTAGCTACTTTAGCGGCTTGGCCCGTTACTCGAGATTCCCGACTATTTCATTTTCTAATGTTAGCAATGTATAGCGGTCAAATAGGACCATTCTCTTCTCAAGACCTTTTACTTTTTTTCATCATGTGGGAGTTAGAATTAATTCCCGTTTATCTACTTCTATCCATGTGGGGGGGAAAGAAACGTTTGTATTCAGCTACAAAATTTATTTTGTACACTGCCGGAGGTTCCGTTTTTTTATTAATGGGAGTTCTAGGTATTGGTTTATATGGTTCCAATGAACCGACATTAAATTTTGAAACATCAGCTAATCAATCATATCCTGTAGCACTAGAAATAATATTCTATATTGGATTTCTTATTGCTTTTGCTGTCAAATCACCGATCATACCCTTACACACATGGTTACCAGACACCCATGGAGAGGCACATTATAGTACTTGTATGCTTTTAGCCGGAATCTTATTAAAAATGGGAGCGTATGGATTGGTTCGGATCAATATGGAATTATTACCCCACGCCCATTCTATATTTTCTCCCTGGTTGATGATAGTAGGCACAATTCAAATAATCTATGCAGCTTCAACATCTCCCGGTCAGCGTAATTTAAAAAAAAGAATAGCCTATTCCTCTGTATCTCATATGGGTTTCATAATTATAGGAATTGGTTCTATAAGCGATACAGGGCTCAATGGGGCCATTTTACAAATAATTTCTCACGGATTTATTGGCGCTGCGCTTTTTTTCTTGGCCGGAACGAGTTATGATAGAATACGACTTGTTTATCTCGACGAAATGGGTGGAATGGCTATCGCAATTCCAAAAATATTCACGACTTTCAGTATCTTATCAATGGCTTCGCTTGCATTACCGGGCATGAGCGGTTTTGTTGCCGAATTGATAGTTTTTTTTGGAATACTTACTAGCCAAAAATATCTTTTAATGACAAAAGTATTAATTACTTTTGTAATGGCAATTGGAATGATATTAACTCCTATTTATTCATTATCTATGTTACGCCAGATGTTCTATGGATACAAGCTTTTTAATGCCCCAAACTCTTATTTTTTTGATTCTGGACCGCGAGAGTTATTTGTTTCGATTTCTATCCTTTTACCTGTAATAGGTATTGGTATTTATCCCGATTTCGTTTTCGCATTATCAGTTGACAAGGTCGAAGCTATTATATCGAATTATTTTTATAGATAGTTTTTGTGAATAAACCAAAATATAAAATACGATGATTTTTGAAATTAAAATCGTTCATTGTACAATAAAAAAAGTCTTTTTCTGCTCTTAAGTTAAATAAAAAATTGGAATTCTATTATAACCATATAACCAGAAATTTTTGACATTTTCGAGAACCATTTGAATCAAGTAATGGAAATGGAATGATTCAAATGGTTCTTGATGGTTTTCATATATATATGTATGCTATCCTATGCTTCTAGTTGTCAAGTACTTTATTCAATTCAATTAGATAGTAATGTAAATGAACCATAACTATGCAATCCTATTCCTAATAGATTAACTCCAAAATAGCATATCCAAATTATAAAAAAGCCCATTGAGGCCACAATTGCAGAATTTACACTTTCAAAATTTTTATTTGTTCGAATATGTAAATAAATCGCAAATACGGTCCAAGTAATAAATGCCCAAGTCTCTTTTGGATCCCAATTCCAATAGGATCCCCATGCTTCATTAGCCCATACTGCTCCCGAAAGAATACCTATGGTTAAAAGGATAAACCCCAAACTAATAATACGATAACTCCATCGATCCAATTGTTGAATTAATTGATACCTGTAATAATTCTGAGAAGAAATCAAAGAAGTGTTTTGTAAGACATTGTTTCTTTCATTCACGTATTGAATCTCACCAAAGGAAAATAACTCAGTTAATAAATTATTGCTTTTACTAAAAATCCTTATAAATTTTCGAAATGTAATGACTAGAAGAGCTAGTGATAATAATGATCCACACAAAAGAGCTGCATAGCCCAATACCATCATACTTACGTGCATCATTAACCAATGGGATTGGAGAGCAGGTACTAATATTGCGGATTGATGCATTTCAGTTAAAAGACCCGAAGTAGCGAAACCCTGGGTAAAAATAGCACTCGGCGCGGTTATTGCGCTTAAATGGTTTTTTTGTTTTTTAAAATACGGAATCATATGAATAATGGAAAAACCCCACGAAAGAAAAATTAATGATTCATATAAATCGCTTAATGGTAAATGCCCAAAATAAATCCAACGAGTAACTAACAATCCTGTTATGCAGAAAAAAGCAGCTATCATCCCCTTTTCTGATGAATCATATAGTCCTACGATTTCATCGACTAATAAAGTTATCAAATGAATTGTAATTACAATTGAAATGATTGAAAAGGATATATGAGTTAATATACGCTCTAAAGTTGAAAATATCATAAAAATTATTAAAAACGGGGGGCCTCAATTATAGGAATTGAAATCGGGAATTGAATTCATTATAGGGCTTATTCTTTTAGAAAAAGCCATGCCGCCACTCGGACTCGAACCGAGATGCTCTAGCACTGCTTCCTAAGAGCAGCGTGTCTACCGATTTCACCATAGCGGCTTATTCGAAATCATAATAACCTATTTTTATTCAATCGTCGAGATTGAGGCGGTTAGTTCAATATTTTTTTAGGAAACATTCAAATTGATGACTAAAAGTTTGTTTCAAATCGTTTTTTTTTTTATTTATTTATTATTTTCATTTTAGGGTATCCGTTTTTTTAACTTAACTAACAACGGAACGGGATTTTTCGTTTCGTAGTTTATTACTCTACGGTCTCCTGAAAATAAAACGGAACGTTTGTAACTAAATAATTTTGACTTCAATCCATGGATAGAACTAAAAAAAAAATGGATTATCGAGTCAAGTCGATGGGGAAGGTGAGAATCCCCATCTTGAAAATGATAAAGCATACCAAAACCAAAGGTGAAACCTTGTGCTTGCGTTTATTCTTTTTCAAACAAAAGAATACCATTCATTTTTTAAATTCAGTAGACAACCGAATTATTATTTCTACTAAAAAAACAAAATGAATTCAATTTAATATTGTTATTGATCAGGTTAAAACATTAGAGAAGGGAAATAATTTTTTTTTATTAAATGAAAATGAAATAGTAATTTATTAAATAGTAATTTAGATTATTTTACTATTATTATTCTATTATTATATTATTTTGATAACTTCTACATTTTCGAAAAAAAAACTTATAAATAAATAAATAAAAAATTATAACAAAAATTAGACTATTTTTCGAATTAGACCGATCCAGATTATTTAGTCTATTGGTTTATTATTTATTTGTCACATAAAAAAAACTTTTTGAGCTATCGGTAGAAAGAGATTTCGCTAACGAAAAAGCTTTCAATGCTGCCCAATACCCCTTCCTTTTCCAACTATTTTTACGAATACGTTTTTTTGAACTAGAGGTGCGCTTTTTTGGAACTGCCATTAAAAAATGATAATAGGTTCGTCGGTTGGATGTGAAAGACATCTATTGTTCAAAATCAACTGTTCTTTACTATATCTCTATCTAGTTATTCTCTAAATTACACTCCCAAGGTCTATAAAAAAATCGTCTAAAATATTACTAAGAACAATAAGATCTACTATGCCAAATAGAATAGATTGAAGTTGAAAAAATCAAATTCAAATTAAAAAAATACAAACAAAGGGGTTGCGTGTTTGCTTTATTTTTTTGTCATGTTACATTCTTACATGTAATAAAATACATCGAAAGGTTTAAAAACCCAATACCTCTCCTAAAAAAACTTTAATAATTTTTCTTTTTCTATTTTTCTATTATATTAATTAAATTGGTCAAGTTCGAAGAAAAAGTACACTTAATTTTCAAACTCGAATGAGCCTAGTAGTTAATCGATTAAAATATACAAAATACTTTCTAAAAGCTGTTTTATTGGCCCCTCCGTTTTATTTTACATAAAAAAAGTGTGGGATAGCATTTCCTACAAATAGCTTTTATTGTAATTGTAATGGAAGACAATCAATTAGTTCTAAAATGAATTCGTTAATGATTGGGAATAAAATAACCCAACCAAACTGCAATAAATAGGTTTTGTTTTATGGGAAATAGGTTTTATGGGTCAAGTTATGGTTCCTATGATTCGTATAAAATACTGTTTTTGCTGTCATTATTTATCCTTGCTCTATAGATATAAAAAAATTATTTTAATACGTAATAATTAGACCGAAAATGTAATTTTTCGTTTTTATCTTCATAAAATTTTACTTAAAAATGGAAATTTCATATTAACAATTCAATTCAATATTAATAATAAACTTAATAATAAACAAAGTACGTATTTCTTTTTCACTCGTAACTTGTTCATATCATTTGACTAACCCTAACTCTTCATCTTCATTTGAAATAGTTGAAGTAGTTTGGAAAGATTCCGAATAATTAAGGCTGGAAAATTCTATATTAAGTTTTATTTTATATATCTTAATTTTTTTTATTAATCGATCGCTTTCAAAAGAAAAGAAATAAGAACCGGTGAATCAGAAACAATTAATTAAGATAATTTTTTTTATTTATTTTTTTATGGAATATACATATCAATATTCATGGATCATACCGTTCATTCCACTTCCAGTTCCTATGTTAATAGGAGCAGGACTTCTACTTTTTCCAACGGCAACCAAAAATCTTCGCCGTATGTGGGCTTTTCCGAGTGTTTTATTATTAAGTATAGTTATGCTTTTTTCAGCCCATTTCTTTATTCAGCAACTAAATAACAATTCTGCCTATCAATCTGTATGGTCTTGGACCATCAATAATGGTTTTTCTTTAGAGTTTGGCTACTTGGTTGATCCACTTACTTCTATTATGTCAATATTAATCACAAGTGTTGGCATTATGGTTCTTATTTATAGTGACAATTATATGTCTCATGATCGGGGATATGTGAGATTTTTTGCTTATATGAGTTTTTTCAATACTTCAATGTTGGGATTAGTTACTAGTTCGAATTTAATACAAATTTATATTTTTTGGGAATTAGTTGGAATGTGTTCTTATCTATTAATAGGTTTTTGGTTCACCCGACCCAGTGCGGCGAATGCTTGTCAAAAAGCGTTTGTAACTAATCGTGTCGGGGATTTTGGGTTATTATTAGGAATTTTAGGTTTTTATTGGATAACAGGTAGTTTTGAATTTCGGGATTTGTTTGAAATATTCAAAAACTTGGTTTATAATAATGAAGTTAATCCTTTATTTGTTACTTTATGTGCCTTCCTATTATTTTCCGGCGCAGTTGCTAAATCTGCCCAATTTCCCCTTCATGTCTGGTTACCCGATGCCATGGAAGGGCCTACCCCTATTTCGGCTCTTATCCATGCTGCTACCATGGTAGCAGCAGGAATTTTTCTTGTAGCTCGGCTTCTTCCTCTTTTCATAGTTATACCTTACATACTAAATCTAATATCTTTTATAGGTATAATAACATTATTTTTAGGAGCTACTTTAGCTCTTGCTCAAAAAGATATTAAGAGAGGCTTAGCTTATTCTACAATGTCTCAATTGGGTTATATGATGTTAGCTTTAGGTATGGGTTCTTATCGAGCTGCTTTATTTCATTTGATTACTCATGCTTATTCGAAAGCATTGTTGTTTTTAGGATCTGGATCTATTATTCATTCGATGGAAGCCATTGTTGGATATTCTCCAGATAAAAGTCAGAATATGGTTCTTATGGGCGGTTTAAGAAAACATGTACCAATTACAAAAACTTCTTTTTTATTAGGTACACTTTCTCTTTGTGGTATTCCACCTCTTGCTTGTTTTTGGTCCAAAGATGAAATTCTTAATGATAGTTGGTTGTATTCACCTATTTTTGCAATAATAGCTTATTCTACGGCAGGATTAACCGCCTTTTATATGTTTCGGATCTATTTACTTACTTTTGAAGGACATTTAAACGTTTATTTTCAAAATTACAGTGGCAAAAAAAACAGCTCATTCTATTCAATGTCTCTATGGGGTAAAGAAGGACCTAAAATTATGAAAACAAACTTTCGTTTATTCGATTTATTAATGATGAAAAACAACGAAAGGACTGCTTTTTTAAACACATATCGAATGGATAGTAATGAAAATGTAAGAAGCATGGTGCATCCTTTTATTAGTATTACTCATTTTGGCACTAAAAAAACTTTCTCATATCCCCATGAGTCGGACAATACTATGCTATTTCCCATGCTTGTATTGG